TTCTTCAATTAAGAAAAAGAAATAATAATAGTAGGAATTCTCTTATCCCATTCGGAAGGATACTATCCTCAGAATTATCGATGACTGTTTTTGTCTCTAGCATGACCACTTGATGAAAAAGAAGGGGGGAAATGACCGATACTACCGGAAGGATTCCTCTTTGGCTGATAGGTACTGTAACTGGTATCCCTGTGATCGGTTTAATAGGCATTTTCTTTTACGGCTCCTATTCCGGGTTGGGTTCATCTCTGTAATACTTTAATAAACATATGAACCAGATTCTATTGTAGACATGAAAGAGTAAGAACTCAGCGGTGTCTTACCCCGCTGAGTTCTTACTCTTAGAGCGAGACTTTGATCTATTCAAAAACATATGGAACCTCAGTCAACATAATCCAAATATTATCTTTTTAGAAAAGGAAATGACAAAATGGATCCTTTTCTCTGATGTTTCAAGCCACTCTATTCTATTCCTTTTTATTAGGGTGTTTTTGAATAATTTAATCTATTGACTGATTCATAGTTTCTGTCGTTCCTAACAGAATATTAACTATTCTGTCAATATTTTGAATATGAAGCAACAAGAAAGGGGGAATCCATCGATTTTATGAATAATCCAATACGTATGGATTTATCCTTATGAAACATCCTGCAAATCCTTTTCTTTTTATACTCAACTATTTATACTAAACTAAAACAAATAATAAAAAGAAAAAAACTCTATTTCTATAGAGAGAAAATATAGAAAGAAAAGAAAAAAAACAAAGAATAAGAATCTTTGGCAAACAGGAGAAAAAATCATGATTCTTTCGATATAAGACGACACAATAAAATCCTTTTATTGTGTCGTCTTGTATCGAATCGAATAGACGATTAGAAAGACTAAGAATACTTTCTATAAATATCTTTTATTTTCATTTTTCCCGTCCGTCCTTGCCTTGTACTTGCCTTGTATTATATTCTTTTGTGTTTGTATACTTATTTTCTATCATTAGAAATGGCATACAAGTAATGAGTTTCAGACATCCCGCAAAATAAAAAAGAATATAAAAAAAATAAATAAACAAAGAAAAGACTTATAGAATTGTTTGAATCATATATCATTCTATCGATCAACAAGAATTTGGCACTTTTACCAACTTTATTTTAAGGAATCTCTAGATCTAGAAATTCATTTCGTACAACTGAACCTTTTCAAATTGTTTCTTTTTCAGAACCAAAAAGATTTGTGCCAAAATCACAGATGCTAAGAAGAACAGGAGTCCTTGGACTCGTAATGGATCTTGAAGCACTATTTCTGCGTCTCCCTGACCAAAACCTCCTACATTTGGATTACTTGTTAATGGTTGATCAAGCTTGATGGATTCACCTTCTGAAACAAGAAGTTCTGGTCCTGGAGGTATAATATCAACCACTTGACGTCCTTCTGATGCATCAACTATGGTTATTTCATATCCCCCTTTTTCTTTACGTGCTATTCTGCTTACTATACCAGCAGATGTAGCATTATAAACTGTATTGTTACTCTTGCTACCGTCAGGATAAATCTGACCCCTTCCTCTATTTCCACCTACATATATGGGATATTTTAAGAAGTGAACGTCTTTTTTCGTAGCAGGGTCGGGGGAAAGAATAGGAAAGACGATTTCACTATATTTCTGACCGGGAACAGGACCTATCACAAGAATATTTCTTTTATTAGGACGATAACACTGAAAAGAAAGATTGCCCATCTTTTCTTTCATTTCGGGAGAAATACGATCGGGGGGGGCTAATTCGAATCCCTCGGGTAAAATAAGAACAGCTCCGACATTCAAAGCTCCTTTTTTACCATTAGCAAGAACTTGTTTCAGTTGCATATCATAAGGAATTCGAACAACTGCTTCAAATACAGTATCGGGAAGTACAGCTTGCGGAACTTCAATATCCACGGGCTTATTAGCTAAATGGCAATTCGCACATACAATTCGCCCAGTTGCTTCTCGTGGATTTTCATAACCCTGCTGCGCAAAAATGGGATATGCATTTGAAATAGATGCTCGAGTTATTACATATATCATGATCAATACATAAATGGATCGAGTCATCTGTTCTTTTACCCAAGAAAAAGTCTTTCTATTTTGCATGGTCCAATCATTGATCCCCGGAATTTCTACAATAAATTCGATAGGTAGCTAGTAGAATTCCCTATCCACAAGTTTGCCATTGTATTGATTGTACTGAAAGAATTGTACTGGTGGAATATAGTATGAATACCTTGAGTTGAAAAGGTAGAAGTATAAAGAATAAGTAAGATGAAAAAGGATTTCTTTATACACGAAGAAAGATTCTTATTTGATTTATATCAAATAATGAATTATTCATTCATTGAATGATAAATTACTACAAGTGAAGGAGATACACGATTTAAAAAATGAAAGATCCAATATTTCACAATTGTATCTAGAATCACTGGAAAAGTGGAAACAAGACCAGATATAATCTGATCATTCTGAGCCAATCCAAAATCGTTGTAGATCGAACCAATCATTAGTTCCCAACCATGGGTCGAGTGAAATCCGATCCATAAATCAGTAACTAAAAGAATCAAAAAAGCTTTGATTGTATCACTTAAGTTATAGAGAAATTCCTGAATCCAAGAATTTAGAATGAAAAGTTCTTCATTACCCAGAAAAAAATAACCACTTAGAATAGCGAAACAGATTAGGTTTGTAGAGAAATGCAAAATGATATGGAAATGAGATTCATTTTGTCTTTGGACCAATTGTATTGTTTCCTTGTGCATTCCTATACGAAACCTTTGCATATGTGCCTCCGAATACTCTTTTATCATTTCGTCCAACAAGAATAGTTCTTCTAATTCCATAAATTTTTCTAGAACATTTTTCTCTTGAATATCATTCAAAAGGATTTCGGATTGCCTGGTATTCCACCAATTAAGAAACCAAGTTTCTAGACATTTCTTAAATGATAGAGAAACCCACCAGGGCAAAAAAAGTATAGACACAAGATATGGGAGGGAAGCCAATGCTTTCTTTTTTTTCATTCTGTATCCGTGATGTGAATTGTTAATGAATCTGTTTCATTCGTCGATTCTATCTGAGATTTCTATGAAGCACGAATTCTATAACAAGAGCCTATAACTCTAACAAGAATAAGGTATCGAACCTATGGATCTTTTCCTATTTTTGTTTTTGTGTAAGAATTGAGTCTTTAGGATCTAGAATAGAACATAAAAGAAAGGCCCTTTTCGAATGAAAAAAAGAAGTAAATATTGTTTCCATATTCCAGAGATCGCAATTAGGCAAATTGTAATCGATTTCCTCTTCATTTATTCCTTTTGATGAAGACTCGAAAACCCATTTTTAACTAACGAATATAATTTGGATTTCAAGACAAACCCTACCAGATACTTTAATTCTTTTATTTCTATTTCGAATTCGAAAGATTTCACTGTCTAACCGCAGCACGGGGATAGGGTATCAATTCAAAGACCTAAAAAGAGGAATTAGGTTTTACGAAAACAAAAGACATTTGAGTCTATTTGATGAATCAATATTTATTAGACCTTTTAATAGTATAAAGTAAAGAGTGAAGCTGGACGACATGTGTATGCATATACAAAATAGTTTTTGTGTACAAAGAATTTAGATTCTCCTTAATCTATTTTTTTTCAATATATTTTATGAATATTGTTCCATATACGTCCTCCTGTGCTTTTGAGATGTATTAAGTTTCTTCTCTAATGCTGAGATTTATTCTTCAGTTCATTTCAAAATACTTCAATGGGTACGCGCAAGAAATAGGCCAATTCGGCAGCTTTTTGTTCAATTTCTCGTGGAGTCAAATTCTCATCAGTACGGGTCAAGGGAATGGCTCCTTGGCCCCTGATTTCCATATAAAGGACACGACGAGGAAAAAGACCCTCTCTCACCTCTATTCTGATTGATTGGATATCTTTCAGAAAGAAACGAAGGAAGATGCGACGATTTCTTCCAGGAAATCCCCAACGAAAAAGGGACATTATCCCTTCTTTTCTATCGAATCGGTCATAACCACTACCTACATTCCATGAAATTGTGCACCACAAATAAGAACTAATGAATAGACCTGCGATCCCATAGAAAGACATCACGATCCCTTGGGGGAAAAAAATAATTTGCTGAGACGGAAATACGAATATCATATTTTTCCCAAGATAACTGGAAGTTCCAACCACTAAGAATCCTAGTGAACCTAAAAAAAGGATACAGGCCCAGCAAAAATTACTTGTTTTTCGAGACCCCGTTATAAATTCTATCCATATATTTTCTGATCGCCAGTTCATACTATACTAGATCCAGTTGCATTCGATTGGAATTGAGAGAATAACCCAAATGGATTTGACTCGACTTTTATTGCTTGATCCCTAAAGAACTTTCATCAACTAGCAGCATTCCGACAGGAACCATTAGGAATAATTGGTTAGATACATTGATTTTCTATTTCAAAGATTTTTCAAAAAAGATTTACGGATCATTTTGAATTTAATCATTTAATTTATTAAGCTATAACTGCATATACATGCATTAATGCGTATATTATGCATCGACATACATAACAAAACAACTCTTCCATTTGTTTTCGGAAAGGCTACATATCATATATCCTACCATATTGCACTAAAAAAGATATCTGTATGATGATCCAGTGTTGAAAGAAATTGATGAGATTTGATCCCATCGTATTTATAAATTTTATTTCTTTGGACATAAAGAAATAAAGAAGCCATTGCGATTGCCGGAAAGACTAGGCCCACTAAAGGAACAAAAATAGAGGGAAAGTTCAAATCTATCATAGAATGGGTACCTCGATTTCATATTTGTACCTATTCTAATTAGAAAGATATCTTATGATAAGTCTATCTATTCAAAAGAATATTCAGATAATATTCATATGAATTATTGAATAATAAATAAATCATATAGAACTCAATGAAGTGTACTTATTCCTCTTTATACACGAATATGTATGATAATCCGCTTTCAGAAATTGTATTTTTCTTCTCCCATCCTTATCTTCATCGTCTTTCTATCTTTCTATTTCCTTTCAAAACACCTTTTTTGGAAAGATAGAAACGAGTTTATTAGGAGTTCCCGACTTTCACCAATCTTATCCAACAAAAAGGGATTCCTAGTGAAAAACGGGAGTTCTCGCTAAATAGAAAGAACTTCTCTATTTTTCTTATTTGTTATTTGAATATTTCTTTATTTGAATTTGAGATTTTTTCGATATCTTTTTTTTTTCAATCTTGATTCAAGGGAAGGAAACCGTGTAGCTGAAATAACTCATTAAGAACACCTTTCAAAAGATTCCGTGGTACGATTGAGTCGAATAAGCCCTTATGGAATAAATACTCAGCCACTTGTGAACCGTCAGGTACTGTCTTTTTTAATGTTTGTTCAATGACTCTTTTACCCGCAAACGCAATGTAGGCATTAGGTTCAGCAATAATGATATCTCCCAACATACCAAAACTTGCTGTAACTCCGCCAGTTGTAGGAGATGTAAGGATTGATACATAGAATAACTTTTTATTTGATTGATAATCATATGAAGCAGAAGATATTTTAGCCATTTGCATCAAGCTCAAACTCCCTTCTTGCATGCGTGCTCCTCCAGAAGCGCACACAATAATGACAGGTAGAGATCGATTAGTAGCATACTCGATCAAACGGGTGATTTTCTCACCTACTACGGATCCCATACTACCTCCCATAAACTGAAAATCCATAACTCCCATTGCTATGGGAATACTATTTAGTTGACCTACGCCCGTTTGAACAGCTTCAGTTAAACCCGTTTTTCTTTTATAAAAAGAGATGCGATCTATATAAGGTTCCTCCTCTGAATGAAATTCAATGGGGTCCATAGAGACCATATCTTTATCCATAGGCTCCCAAGTGCCAGGATCAATCAAGAGTTCGATTCTATCTGAACTACTCATTTTCAAATGATATCCGCAGTGTTCACAAATATTCATTTTTGAACTAAAGAATTTTTTATAATTTAATCCATAACAATTCTCACATTGAACCCATAAATGTTTGTATTTTGTATTTATATCGAAATCATTATATTTTTCTATTATATTGAAAGAACTGCTACTAGTTTTGATACTAGAATTTCCACTTTCAATACTACTTGTACTTTCCGTACAAATTAAACTAGAAATGTAACTGTTGATACCACTGTAAATGTCACTATTCAGACTGATTTCAAAACGAAGATAACTATCAACGCAACTAGTAATGTGATTATTCCAATTAGATTGAGTATCATACATGGAATAATAATAGTAGTAATTACTACTATTAGACCCATTATTCAAATAACTAGGAAAAAGAATCTCTAGTTCACTCAAAAAAGAACTAGCATTGTCAATATCAAAAATTTGATTGTCAATATCAAAATATACAGAATAAGTGTCACCATTACTATTTCTAACGAAAAAAGTATGATCAGAGATCAAACTCCAAATATTCCTGCTATCAAATAAATAATTTAGATAATTAATATTACTGAAACTATAACTGTCCCTACTAGGAATCTTTTTCTCCGCATCATTTAGAATAGTTTCTTCGCTTCCACTGGTATGTCCAAGAGCATCAAGATTATCCATTGATTTACTTAGTTCACACCTATATTCTAACTTCTTGTTAGACAACATTGAATTGAACCAACATTTTTCCATAGATTCTTTCTGCCCCCTATTTTAGGAAAACCTAATATTAATAGATGAATAGTTATTCGATGAAGAAAAAATCATTTTACTCTTTCTTTTTTCTTTCTCATCAGAATTCAAATGAAGCATATGATCCAATTATTAAGATTGTTAATTAAAAACGAGCGAGTCTTGAAAAGAAAGGATTCTCCTTTTGAGGAATCTGGTGAATCATTTTCATATTATGATATAATGATATCATTTTTCCTCAAAAAAAGAGAAAAGATACATAGTTGTTTCTTCCCATAAATTAAAAATGAATTCTCGTCTCGTAGAATCTCGTGTCATATAGTCAAATAAGAAAATGAGTTTCTATTACAACAGGGAACGAAAAAGACAATATACAGGATAGGAATATAAGGGATCCTTCCCTTGGCTTGATCTATGGCCTGAAACTAAGGAATCTAAAATGATATAACAATCAAATCCCAAGGATCCATAATTCAGTCTATGGTTCCAACAATAAATAATAGAATAGATAAGTTGTTTAGTCTTCCTTCGATCTTATCTTCTTATGTTTAGATTTTGTATCTACTTGTATATTGGATTGTATATCGTAAGGTCTGTACATATAAAAGATATATGCAAATACACAAAGACCCTCATAGTTCATAGTATAGGATTAGTCTAAGATGTTTATTCTTTATTTGATTCGGCCCAATCTTTCCTCAAAAAAAGAAAGATTGGGCCAAGTTTCATTGTTTCATTGCAATCAATTAGGAAAACAAACAGGAATT